AATGAAGTGCCTGATTAAAAAGGATTATCTTGATAGGGTAAATTATGTAAAATTTTTACCTTCATTATCCCATAATAAGTCAAATTATAAATATTGAACCAATTTAAAGCCATTCACATAAAAATAGAATTTACATTTAATAGAATTAAACTATTTCTAAAAGTATCAAAAACTTTTGTACATCATATACTAAAATGTATAAAAAGATAAGCTAATTAAGCTACTGGGTTCATACCCCATTTATGAAGGTTCCCCCCACCCCTTTTCTTTTTAATGTTTAAAAATTTATCCACACTAATATTTTTATTAACATTAATTTCGGGGTCTTTAATTTCTATTTCTTCTAATTCATGATTAGGAGCTTGAATAGGTTTAGAAATTAATTTACTTTCTTTTATTCCTTTAATAAGTGATTCAAAAAATCTCCTTTCCAATGAATCAATATTAAAATATTTTTTAGTTCAAGCTTTAGCTTCCAGAATTCTTTTATTTGTTGTAATTTTGTTATCAATAATTAATAGAATAAATATTTTTTTAGAATTAAATCATTTTTTTGTTTTAATTTTAAATTCTGCCTTAATAACAAAAATAGGAGCAGCTCCTTTCCATTTCTGATTCCCAGGAGTAATAGAAGGTTTATCTTGAACTAATAATTTTATTCTAATAACTTGACAAAAAATTGCTCCTTTAATTTTGTTAACATATTATTTTGATAAAAACTTTTTATTTTTTGTAATTTTGTTATCAATTTTTATTGGTTCAATTGGAGGTTTAAACCAAACAAGTTTACGAAAATTAATGGCTTATTCATCAATTAATCATATTGGTTGAATATTAAGAACTTTTTTAATTTCTAATTATTTTTTATTCATATATTTTATTTTATACACATTTTTATCATTTTCAATTGTTTACCTATTCAATTTTTTAAATGTTTTTTTTATTAATCAATGTTTTAATTTATTAAATAACTTCTCAATTTTAAAGTTTAGTTTTTTTTGTAATTTTTTAAGACTAGGTGGTTTACCTCCTTTTCTAGGATTTTTACCAAAATGATTGATTATCCAAAATTTAGCGTTAAAATTTCCTTTATTAATTTCTATAATAGTTATTATAACTTTAATTACTTTATTCTTTTATATCCGAGTAACATTTGCTGCTTTTTTAGTCAATTACACAAATACAAAATGGCTAAAATTTTCTTTTAAAAAAAATTTTACTTTAATATTTTGTAATTTTTTAAGATTAAGAGGGCTCCCAATAATTATTCTTTTACATGGAATTTTTTAAGGATTTAAGTTAAATAAACTAATAGCCTTCAAAGCTGTAAATATAAATTGAATTTTTTAAGCCTTAAGATTTTTTAATTCTACCTTTAAATTTGCAATTTAAAATCATATTTGAATATAAGACCTGGTAAAAAAGAATTTTTCTTATAAATAAATTTACAGTTTATCGCCTAATCTTCAGCCATTTTACCTTCGCGACAATGATTATTTTCAACTAACCATAAAGATATCGGTACTTTATACTTTATTTTTGGAATCTGAGCAGGCTTAGTAGGAACTTCCTTGAGACTATTAATTCGAGCAGAACTTAGTCAACCTGGTGCTTTAATTGGAGATGACCAAATTTATAATGTTATTGTTACAGCTCATGCTTTTATTATAATTTTTTTTATAGTTATACCAATTGTAATTGGAGGATTTGGTAACTGACTTGTACCTCTAATAATTGGAGCCCCTGATATGGCTTTCCCTCGAATAAATAATATAAGTTTTTGATTACTACCTCCTTCTTTAACATTACTCCTTGCTTCAAGTATAGTAGAAAGAGGAGCTGGGACAGGATGAACAGTTTACCCACCTCTTTCCTCTGGTATTGCCCATGCTGGGGCTTCTGTTGATTTAGCTATTTTTAGTCTTCACTTAGCAGGAGTTTCTTCTATTTTAGGGGCTGTAAATTTTATTACTACTATTATTAATATACGAACAACAGGAATAACAATAGACCGAATTCCCTTATTTGTATGATCTGTTATAATTACAGCTATTTTATTATTACTTTCATTACCAGTTCTTGCTGGAGCTATTACTATACTTTTAACAGATCGTAATCTAAATACTTCATTTTTTGATCCAGCTGGAGGAGGAGACCCTATTCTTTACCAACATCTTTTTTGATTTTTTGGACACCCTGAAGTTTATATTTTAATTTTACCAGGGTTTGGATTAATTTCTCATATTATTGCTCAAGAAAGAGGAAAATCTGAAACATTTGGTGCTTTAGGAATAATTTATGCAATAATAGCAATTGGATTTTTAGGATTTATTGTTTGAGCTCACCATATATTTACAGTAGGGATAGATGTTGATACACGAGCCTATTTTACTTCAGCTACTATAATTATTGCAGTTCCTACTGGAATTAAGGTCTTTAGTTGATTAGCTACATTACACGGAGCACAAATAACTTATAGACCTTCCCTTTTATGAGCTTTAGGTTTTGTATTTTTATTTACTGTAGGAGGTTTAACTGGAGTAATTTTAGCAAATTCTTCTTTAGATATTGTTCTTCATGACACCTACTATGTTGTTGCCCATTTTCATTATGTGTTATCTATAGGAGCTGTTTTTGCAATTATAGCTGGATTTATTCACTGATACCCTTTATTAACTGGGTTATCAATAAACCCAAATTGACTAAAAAGTCATTTTTTTGTTATATTTGTAGGAGTAAATTTAACTTTTTTCCCTCAACATTTTTTAGGACTAGCTGGTATACCACGACGTTATTCTGATTACCCTGATTCTTTCACTATATGAAATTCAATCTCTTCAATTGGTTCTACTCTTTCATTCTTTGCTGTTTTATTTTTTCTTTTCATTGTTTGAGAAAGTTTTGTTACTAATCGTCCTATTATTTCTTCTATTCAAGCTTCAACATCTTTAGAATGATTGCAAGCTTATCCCCCAGCAGAACATAGTTATTCAGAATTACCAATTTTATCCTCAAATTAATTTTAAATTCTAATATGGCAGATTAGTGCAATGAATTTAAGCTTCATATATAAAGATTTTTCTTTTTTTAGAAAATGGCAACATGATCACAATTATCTTTTCAAGATGGGGCTTCTCCTTTAATAGAACAATTAATTTTTTTTCATGATCATACTCTGATTATTTTGTTGATAATTACAATCTTAGTAGGATACATAATAACAACTTTATTCTATAACAAATTTATTGATCAAAATTTAATTGAAGGACAGATTATTGAAATTGTTTGAACAATTCTTCCAGCAATTACCTTAGTTTTTATTGCTCTTCCTTCATTACGATTACTATATTTAATAGAAGAAATTAGAAACCCAAGCTTAACTTTTAAATCAATTGGTCACCAATGATACTGAAGTTATGAATATTCTGATTTTTTAAATGTTGAATTTGATTCATATATAATTCCTACAAATGAGTTACCAGCTAATGGTTTTCGTTTACTTGATGTAGATAACCGAACAGTTTTACCTTTCCAAACTCAAATTCGTGTTTTAGTTTCCGCTGCTGATGTCCTTCATTCTTGAGCTGTTCCAGCTCTAGGAGTAAAAATTGATGCCACACCTGGCCGTTTAAATCAAACATCAATTTTCTTAAATCGACCAGGTTTATATTTTGGTCAATGTTCAGAAATTTGTGGGGCAAATCATAGCTTTATACCAATTGTAATTGAAAGTGTTTCAACTAAATCTTTTATTAACTGGATTCAAATAAATGAAGCCTCATTAGATGACTGAAAGCAAGTGTTGGTCTCTTAAACCATTTTATAGTAGATTAGCCCCTACTTCTAATGAATAGAAAATTAGTTAAGTATAATTTAAATATGTCAAATTTAAGTCACCAAAAATTGGTATTTTCTGATTCCACAAATAGCCCCTATTAGATGATTAACTTTATTTTTATATTTTTCTATAATTTTTTTATTATTTAATTGTTTAAATTATTTTATTATTTCCCACAAAGCTCCAATAAGAGAATCTAAAATATTTTCTTCAAATTCCTTAGTTTGAAAATGATAACTAATTTATTTTCAGTTTTTGACCCCTCAACTAGAATTTTTAGTCTTTCACTTAATTGATTAAGTTCATTTATTGGGTTATTATTAATCCCCTATATATACTGATTATTACCAAACCGTTTCTCTTTCCTTTGAAACAAAATTCTTTCTACTCTTCATAAAGAATTCAAAACTTTATTAGGAACAACTGGACACCCAGGATCTACTTTTATTTTTGTTTCCTTATTTTCGTTAATTATATTTAATAATTTTATAGGGTTATTCCCTTATATCTTTACAAGAACAAGTCATTTAACATTAACTTTAACTTTAGCCTTACCACTTTGGCTAAGATTTATATTATATGGATGAATTAATCATACACAACATATATTTGCTCACTTAGTTCCCCAAGGAACACCTGGTGTTTTAATGCCTTTTATAGTTTGTATTGAAACAATTAGAAATTTTATCCGACCAGGAACATTAGCTGTTCGTTTAGCAGCAAATATAATTGCTGGACACTTACTAATAACTTTACTTGGAAATACTGGACCTTCAATAAATTTATTAATATTAAATATTTTAATTATCACCCAAATTGCTCTATTAACCTTAGAATCAGCTGTTGCAATTATTCAATCTTATGTATTTGCTGTTTTAAGAACTTTATATTCTAGAGAAGTAAACTAATGTCTACACACCAAAATCACCCTTTCCATCTTGTTGACTATAGCCCATGACCATTAACAGGAGCTTTAGGAGCTTTAATAACAACTTCAGGGATAGTTATATGATTCCATCAATATAATAATTCTCTTCTTCTTCTTGGAAATATTATCTTATTATTAACAATATACCAATGATGACGTGATATCACTCGAGAAGGAACTTATCAAGGGTTACACACTTATATTGTTGCAATTGGATTACGTTGAGGAATAATTTTATTTATTATTTCTGAAATTTTCTTTTTTGTAAGTTTTTTTTGAGCATTTTTTCATAGAAGACTAGCCCCTACAATTGAAATTGGAAGAAATTGGCCCCCAACAAATATTCATGTCTTTGACCCTTTACAAATTCCTCTTCTAAATACTGCTATTTTATTATCTTCAGGAATTACTATTACTTGAGCTCACCATAGTCTTATAATAAACAACCACTCTCAAACTATCCAAGGGTTATTTTTTACAGTAATTTTAGGAATCTATTTCTCAATTCTACAAGGTTATGAATATTTAGAAGCATCTTTTACAATCTCAGACTCAGTTTATGGATCAACTTTTTTTATAGCTACTGGATTCCATGGATTACATGTTTTAATTGGAACAACATTCCTATTAACATGTTTAATTCGACAAATTAATTACCATTTCTCTAAAAATCACCACTTCGGATTTGAAGCTGCTGCTTGATATTGACATTTTGTTGATGTAGTTTGATTATTTTTATATGTTTCTATTTATTGATGAGGTAGTTAATAATTTATATAGTATATAAAGTATATTTGACTTCCAATCAAATGGCCTAAATTTTTTTAGTATAAATAATTCTAATCATCTTTACTATAAGAATAATTATTATAATTATTGCTTTCATCACTATACTAATTTCTTCAATTATTTCAAAAAAATCTTTTTATGACCGAGAAAAAAATTCTCCTTTTGAATGTGGATTCGACCCAAAAAATTATTCACGAATACCATTTTCCTTACAATTTTTTTTAATTGCAATTATTTTCTTAATTTTTGATGTAGAAATTGCTCTTCTTCTTCCAATAATTTTAATTATTAACTCATCAAATTTGGCTTCATGATTACTTGTAAGAATTTTTTTTATTTTAATTTTACTAATTGGGTTATACCACGAATGAAACCAAGGAGCTCTAGAATGAGCTTCTTAGGATTATAGTTAACTATAACATTTGATTTGCATTCAAAAAGTATTGATTTTATCAATTTATCTTAAGTATGAAGCAATTTTTGCAGTTAGTTTCGACCTAACCCTTAGATTTTATTAATCCTTACTTTTTAATTGAAGCCAAAATAGAGGCTTATCACTGTTAATGATATTAATGAAATTCTTTTCCAATTAAACCAGAAATATGAAGAACAAGAAAAAGCTGCTAACTTTTTTCTTTAGTGGTTTAATTCCATTAATATTTCTATTTATATAGTTTAAATAAAACATTACATTTTCATTGTAAAAATAAAATTATTTTTTTATAAATATTTAAAGATTATTTAATCATACTAACAGCTTCAATGTTATGCTTTATTTAAGCTATTTAAATATACTAAAAATATAATTATCAAAAATAATACTCATATAATTATTGAAAAAAAATAAATTTTTAAATCATTATTTTGTACCAATTGATTATTTATAGAATTTTTTTGAATAAAATTATAAATTGATTGCCCACCAAAATATTCTCTTCATCCTTGGTCTAAATTTTTAATCAACTTAAATCCTAATCTTAAAAAATAAGAATTTAACCCAATTGTTGACAACTGTGGTATAAACCATATTCCTCCTATAAAATTTGTATATACAAATATATTTATTGATTTTAATTCTCAACTTAAAGAAAACTTTGATAATTCATACCCCAACCAGGCTCCTAATAAACAAACTAATAGAGTTAAAAATTTTAATAAAAATGGTAAACAAATTATTCTTGGTGAAGGTATAATTAACCAACCTAACATTCTTCCTCCTATAATTGCTAAAAATAATAACCCTAATATTCCTTTTAATATAACTCATGATTCATCACTCATGGGATGCAAAGAACTAACATTAAAATTCCCAGTTAAAGAATAATAAATTAAACGAAAAGAATAACAAACTGTTAATCCTGTAGAAACAAAATATAATAAAAATCTAAAAATATTTAAATATGATAAAGAAACTATTTCTAAAATTAAATCCTTTGAGTAAAACCCTGCTAAAAAAGGTATCCCACATAAAGCTAAATTTGCAATATTTAAACAAGATGTAGTTAAAGGTATACACTTTATTAAACTTCCTATTCTACGAATATCTTGAGAATTTTTTATATTATGAATAATTGAACCAGCACACATAAATAACAATGCCTTAAACAATGCATGTGTTAACAAATGAAAAAATGCTAAAATAGGTAAACCTATAGCTAAAATTCTTATCATCAATCCTAATTGTCTTAAAGTTGATAAAGCAATAATTTTTTTTAAATCATATTCAAAATTAGCCCCCAAACCAGATATAAATATTGTTAAACCTCCAATTAATAACATAAATTGTCCTAATTTAGTTTCAGCTAATAAAATATTAAATCGAATTAATAAATAAACTCCAGCAGTCACTAAAGTAGAAGAATGTACTAAAGCAGAAACTGGGGTAGGTGCAGCTATTGCTGCTGGTAACCAAGAAGAAAAAGGAATTTGAGCACTTTTTGTTATAGCCGCTAAAATAACCATTCAACCAATAATCTCTATTTCTCAATTTCCCTTAGAACACTCTAAATAAAAAATATAATTTCAACTTCCATAATTTAATATTCAAGCAATTGATATTAATAAAGCTACATCCCCAATTCGATTAGACAAAGCTGTAATTATCCCAGCTCTATAAGATTTAACATTTTGATAATAAATAACTAAACAATAAGAAACCAACCCTAATCCATCTCATCCAAGTAAGATTCTAATTAAATTAGGAGAAATAATTAAAAATATTATTGACAATACAAACATTAAAACTAAACTAATAAATCGATTAATATATAAATCCCCATGCATATATTCTTCTCTATACAAAATAACTATTCTAGAAATTCATAAAACAAATCTTATAAACAATAAAGAAACCCAATCAAATAAAAATGTTATCACAATAGAATTTGAATTTAATCTTAATAATTCTCATTCAATAAATAATGAATAATCATTTACTAAAAATTTTAAACCTAAAATAAATAAACTAATAGAAATCGATAGTAATGTATAAAAAAAAATAAAACAAATTGATAAATTAATGATTTAAAATGATTAAATTCATATCTTTGACACCACAAATCAAAATTTTTATTAAACTATTTAAATAAATTCATAATATACAAACATCACTTTTTATAATTAAAAAATTTAAAGGTAACCAATGAAATATCAATAACAAATATTCACGAAAATAACCATTAAAACTTCTATAAGCCCCTGAATAAATTTTTCCATGCTGACTATAAGAATATAGATATAATCTATAAGCAGCTCTAAAAAAAGATACTAATATTAATAACACTATTGAAACTCAAGATCACCCAACAATTCTATTTAATAAACTAATTTCCCCTAATAAATTTAATGACGGAGGAGCTGCTATATTAGATGAACTTAATAAAAATCATCATAAACATATTCTAGGTATCAAATTTATTATTCCTTTATTAATTAATAAACTTCGACTTCCTATTCGTTCATAAGAAATATTGGCTAAACAAAATAATCCAGAAGAACATAACCCATGAGCAATTATTAATGTATAAGACCCAGTTATCCCTCAAATAGACAAAGTTATTAACCCAGCTAATACAATTCCTATATGAGCTACAGAAGAATAAGCAATTAAAGACTTCAAATCAATTTGACGTAAACAAACTAAACTTACTAAAAACCCTCCAATTAAAGAAATAGAAACTCAAATAAAATTTAATTTTAAACCAATTATTATTAATAAATTAAAAACACGTAATAACCCATACCCTCCTAATTTTAATATAATCCCTGCTAAAATTATTGACCCAGACACAGGAGCTTCTACATGAGCTTTTGGTAATCATAAATGAGTTAAAAATATTGGTATTTTTACTAAAAAAGCAAAAATTATCACTAAATATAATAAATAATTTGTATAAAATTTATTTAATAATAAAAAATTTAAAGAATAATTATCATTATATAAATAAAAAATCCCTACCAATATTGGTAATGAAGCTAACAAAGTATAAAACAATAAATAAATCCCAGCTTGTAATCGTTCTGGTTGATACCCTCAACCAATAATTAAAAATAATGTTGGGATCAAACTTGCTTCAAAAAACAAATAAAAATAAAATAAATTTATTGAACTAAATGCTAAAATTAATATTAATATTATAAAAACAATATTTAATAAAAAAAAATTCTTTGAATAATTTATTCGATTTACAGATTCACTTGCTGTAATTATCAATCAACAAATTCACAAACTTAATAAAATTAATCCGTAAGACAATAAATCTATTCCCAAAAAATATCTAACACTTATTCATAAAGAAGAATTAGATACTAAAAATATAAATATAAATCTTAATAAAACTATTATTAACTGAACCATTCAAAAAGTCTTTTTTAAAAAACATACAGGGATTAAAAATAAAATAAAAAAAATTAATTTTAACATTGCAAAATTCTAAAAGATTGAAAATAATCATTTCCATGAGTTCGAATTATACTTACTAAAATTGATAACCCTAAAGCCCCTTCACAAACTCTAAAAGTTAAAAAAATTATTGAAAAATAAAATTCATAATTATATATTAATATATACAAATATAACATATAAAATAATCTCAAAACAATAAATTCTAGTCTCAATAATATTGACAACAAATGTTTTCGTTTTATTGAATAAACTATTACTCCAACAATAAATATTAGCACAGAAAATATTATATTTAAAATTATTGACATTTGTTTTAATAGTTTAAACAAAACATTGGTTTTGTATACCAACAATAAGAATTTTTTCTTTTAAAACTTCAGAGAAAAAGATTTTTCTTTATCAATAATCTCCAAAATTATTATTTTTATTAAACTATTCTCTGTAATTAGTTTATTTATTTTTTCTTTAAATTTGATTATTTCAATTTCTTTTCTATCAATAAAACATCCCTTATCAATAGGGTTAATACTTCTTATTCAAACTATTTTAGTAAGAATTATTTGTGGATTCATATCTAATTCATTTTGATTTGCTTATATTCTTTTTTTAGTAATAATCGGAGGAATATTAGTTTTATTTATTTATATAACAAGATTAGCTTCAAATGAATTATTTAACTTTTCCTTAAATAATTTCTTATTTTTTGTTTTTATTTGAATAAACTCAATAATTTTTATTTTCTTCCTAGACAAAAATTTTCTTTTCTTAATTAACCAAGATATAAATATTTTTAATGAAACAATCAATATTACATTAAATTTTGAAAATCAATTTAATTTAACAAAACTATATAATAATCCTACTATAAACTTAACTATTATATTAATTAATTATTTATTACTATGTTTAATTATTGTAATTAATATCACAAAAAAAAATTTTGGCCCTTTACGTTCAAATTTTTAAATCTAATGAACAAACCTATACGAATTAATCATCCTTTATTTAAAATTGCTAACAATGCTTTAGTAGATTTACCAGCTCCTTCAAATATCTCAACCTGATGAAATTTTGGGTCCCTCTTAGGGTTATGTTTAATTATCCAAATTGCTACAGGATTATTTTTAGCAATACACTATACCGCAAATATTGAATCTGCTTTTAATAGAGTAACACATATTTGTCGAGATGTAAATTATGGTTGATTCCTTCGAACCCTTCATGCCAATGGAGCTTCATTCTTTTTTATTTGTATTTATTTACATATTGGACGAGGTTTATATTATAATTCCTATGTTTTTATGCACACATGAAGAGTTGGAGTACTTCTTCTTTTCTTAGTAATAGCAACAGCTTTTATAGGGTATGTTTTACCTTGAGGTCAAATATCTTTTTGAGGAGCAACAGTCATTACTAATTTATTATCTGCAATTCCCTACTTAGGGCTAACATTAGTACAATGAATTTGAGGAGGATTTGCAGTTGACAACGCTACTTTAACACGATTTTTTACATTTCATTTTCTTTTACCTTTTATCGTTGCCGCAATAACAATAATCCATCTTTTATTTCTTCACCAAACCGGATCTAATAACCCATTAGGAATAAATAGAAATATAGATAAAATCCCTTTCCATCCATACTTTTCTTTCAAGGATATTGTTGGATTTTTGACTTTACTTTTTTCTTTAACTCTTATTAACTTATGAGCCCCATATATATTAGGAGACCCTGATAATTTTATCCCTGCTAATCCTTTAGTAACACCCATTCATATTCAACCAGAATGATATTTTTTATTTGCTTATGCAATTCTTCGATCAATTCCTAATAAACTTGGGGGTGTAATTGCTCTTGTTATATCTATTGCTATTTTATTTATTATACCCCTAAACAAACAAAACTTTCAAGGACTACAATTTTATCCAATTAATCAAATTTTATTCTGGTCCATAGTTGCAATTGTTATTTTATTAACCTGAATTGGAGCTCGACCTGTTGAAGATCCTTATGTATTAATTGGACAAATCTTAACTGTTTTATATTTCTTTTATTACTTAATCCATCCATTAATTTCAAAAATCTGGGATAATTTAATTTACTGATTAATGAACTTGAATAAGTATATGTTTTGAAAGCATAATATAGAAGTTTAACCTTCTATTAATCTTTACTAAAAAAATTTAACTAAATCAATAAACTTATTAAAAAAATTTTAAATCCAATAAAAAATAATAAATAATTTAAAGATAAAGGTAAATAACTTTTCCAAGCTAAATATATTAATTTATCATAACGAAATCGAGGTAATGTCCCTCGAACTCAAATAAATAAAAAAGCAATAAATAATAATTTTATAAAAAATATTAAACTAAATAAATCAGAACCCAAAAACATTACTGAAAATAATAATCTTATAAATAAAATTCTTGCATACTCTGCTAAAAAAATTAAAGCAAATCCCCCTCTTCTATATTCAATATTAAACCCTGAAACTAATTCAGACTCCCCTTCTGCAAAATCAAAAGGAGTTCGATTAGTTTCAGCTAAAGAAGATGCCAATCAAGCTAATATTAAAGGAAATCTCAATATTAAAAATCAAATATTTTTTTGATAAATTTCGAAATCTAATAAATTAAATCTTCCAATTAAAATCACAAAAGATATTATTAATAAAGCTATTCTTACTTCATAAGAAATAGTCTGAGCAACAGCTCGTAACCCTCCTAATAAAGCATATCTTGAATTTGAAGATCACCCAGCAATTATTACTGTATAAACCCCCAAACTTGTACAACATAAAAAAAATAACAATCCTAAATTAAATCTATACAAATTAACCCCATAAGGAAAAATAACCCAAATTAATAAAGCCAAAAATAAACTTATAATTGGCGAAATATAGTAACTTAGATAATTTGATATAATCGGATAAGTTTGTTCCTTTCTAAACAACTTAATTGCATCACAAAAAGGTTGGGGAACTCCACAAAATCCAACCTTATTAGGACCCTTTCGAATCTGAATATACCCTAAAACTTTTCGCTCTAATAAAGTTAAAAATGCTACACCTACTAAAACACAAATAATTAATAATAATCTTCTTAACAAATAAATAAATAAATACATAATATTCAAGTATTATTTGTAATAAAATTACATATATGAATTCTAAATTCATTGCACTAATCTGCCAAAATAATATTTAATTTAATATTATTCTCTTTTTAAAAAAATTTTTTTTATATATTTGGTCCTTTCGTACTAAAATATATTCTTTAAATTAAGGATAGAAACCGACCTGGCTCACGCCGGTCTGAACTCAAATCATGTAAAGATTTAAAGGTCGAACAGACCTAACATTTAAACTTCTGCATCTAAATATAATCTTTAATTCAACATCGAGGTCGCAATCTATTTTATCGATAAGAACTCTCTAAAAAAATTACGCTGTTATCCCTAAGGTAACTTAATTTTTTAATCAATATTATTGGATCAATAACTCATTCATCAATGGAATAAAATAAAAATAGTTAATTAAATTTTCTAGTCACCCCAACCAAATATTTTATAAAACTAATTTTTTAAAAATCTAAAATAATTAATAATACTTTAATATAAAGATCTATAGGGTCTTCTCGTCCTCTAACTTTATTTAAGCCTTTTGACTTAAAAGCTAAATTTTTATACTTTTAAAAATGAGACAGCTTATACTTCATTCAACCATTCATTCCAGCCTTCAATTAAAAGACAAATGATTATGCTACCTTTGCACAGTCAATATACCGCGGCCCTTTAATAAATCAGTGGGCAGGTTAGACTTTAAATTTTTTTTCAAAAAGACATGTTTTTGATAAACAGGTGAGTATAATTTTGCTGAATTCCTTATTTTTATCTAAATTTATATAAATATATTTATAAAATTTTATTAATACTAATTTAATCATAATTTCAAATTATTAATCATTTTTAACTTTATTTAAATAAACTAATTAAAATCTAAATAAATTTTTATTTTTATTAAATTAATTATAACATTTTAATTATTGAAAAAAATTTCTAATTCTACAATTTTTTATTGATAAAAATAAATTTATAATTATAATTTTAAAGCTAATCCCTTAAAATTTTAATAGTATACAAAATTAAATTTTTTAAACAAAAAAATCTTTGATACTATCTGAATTAAATTCATTTCTTTAAAAACTAGATATATTTAAGAACGAATAACTTTTCATTACTAAAAATTTATTTAAAATAACTTTAATACGTTAACTTTCATAAATCTTTAGATCTCTTAAATTCGAGATAAATAAATTTTTATTTATTTTTTAATCAACCCTGATACAAAAGGTACAATAACTCAAATTTACTTTTTAAATAATTTCTCATATTTCAAATTTCTATTACTATACTTTTAAACTATAACTAAAATTATTAACTTTTTAAAAAATACTTAACTAATTTTTATAAAATTATTTTTTTTAATACTAAATAATTACTAAACTTTTTAGTAATTTAATTTTAATCAAATTAAATTGATTTGCACAACAACTTTTCAATGTAAACGAAATGCTTTACTAAACAAGCTCTAATTTGATCATTCTAGGTACACTTTCCAGTACACCTACTATGTTACGACTTATCTCCTTTTAAAAAAGAGAGCGACGGGCGATATGTACATGTTTTAGAGCTAAAATCAAATTAATTATTTTATTAAATTTACTATTAAATCCACCTTTAATTTTATTTTTCAACAAAATATCCATATAAATAAATTTATTGTAACCCATTTCTTCTAATTCATTAACTGCACCTTGATCTGAAATAAATTTTATTTAAAATTTTAGAACATTATCCTCTTTTAAGATATTCTTTTAACGACGGTATACAAATTTAACAAAAATTAGTAAAATTTATCGTGGATTATCAATTACAGAACAGGTTCCTCTAAATAGACTAAAACACCGCCAAATTTTTTAAGTTTCAAGAATATATCTATTACTACCTAAGTTTTTTAATTTTATTTTTAAAATAATAGGGTATCTAATCCTAGTTTATTATTTAAATTTTATAGCTTCAAATCATTTAATAATGATATAATTTTTAAATTATTTATAAATTTAACCTAATAATATAAATTTTAAAATTATTTCAAATTATTCTTTTAACTATTAAATACTAATATAATTTATTTATATATTTTGTATAACCGCAGATGCTGGCACAAAATTTTCCTATATTAAAATATTTTACTAAATCAAAATTTCTTTAATTTATAATATCAAATACTGCGAATAAATTCTATAAAAAATTTTCTTAAAAAATATTTTTATCCTCATAAAATTTTACATGTAAAATAAATATTTCATAAATTATTAGCCAAAATAAAACTTTTAAATCTTAATTAAAAATTTTTTTCAAAATAATAATTTAAATTAACTCTTAACTAACCAAACTTTAATTTTTATATAAAATTACCAAATTATTAAAACACTCATTTCTATTTTATAAAAATTTTTTGTAAAAATTTATTACACATTTTCAATAATTTTTATTAATTTTTAAAATTCCAAACATTAATTTTTAATAAATCTTTTTTACAAAATTTTTAAATCTACAATAAAATTTTAAAGAAATAAATTTAAAATCGCAGTTTCTCCCTAAATCAAAAATTTCTAAAATATTCCACACTAATATTTTAAAAATTCTTCTATTTTATTAATAAATTAAAATTATTAATTAAAAATTTTTCTAAAGAATTTTTTAAGTACATTAAATATTTTTTTATAGAAATAATTAAAGTTTAAAAAATTTTTTTCTACAATTATATTTAAAAAGAATAAATTTAAAACCGCAGTTTCTCCCTAAAACCTTTATAATTAATTTTATAATTTATTTCCACACAAAAATTATAAAAATAATTTTTAGTTTAATTCTTAATAAAAATCTTATTTTCAATAAAAATTATTCTTATTATAATAAACTAATTAAATAGTTATTATTTATAAGATGCAATAAAAATATAATAATAAAATTTAATTTTATTTATAAATATATAATTTTATTTAATAATTTACAAATAAAATTATTTGTATAAATTTTGTTAAATATAATAAAAATTATCTTATTTATAAAATAATTTTGTATTATATATTTAATAATTAATATTAATTATTTTATTTTATTTTAATTAATTTTATTAATTAATTATTCTCTTTTTTTTTTTTCTCTTTTTAAAAAAAAAGAGAATTATAAATTAATAAAAAATTTATGTTAATCATGAGTTATAATAATATAAGATATTTAATATAATAATATAAATATATTTATATATTTTAATCAAGTATTAAATTTATTTGACGTATAAATAATAAATGCTTATTTAATTTATACTTTTCTCTTTTTCTTCTATAACTTTATTAATCCTAGTGAGAATTGTTAATTTTTAGATTCTCTGATTAATTTATAAATCTTTACTTTATATATATTAATAAATACTTATAAATTTATTTATTATTTTAATAAAAATAAATTATTATATATATATATTTTATATATATATATATATAATTAGATTTAATTAAATATATTATATATATATATATACTCTAACATTTTAATTTGTAAGTTTTTATTAAAATCAAAAAATCGGGGTTTCAAAACACCGAAATCTGTACTTTTATATTTAACCAATTGATTTCTTCCAATACCCGATGATTTTCGACTCTCAAAAATTTCGGAATAATAAATATAAAAAAA